AATCTCTTACTTTATTACCAATATATTCCTTTATTCAGTATTTGTTATATTGTAGTCAATCGAAGAAGTTTAATTGTTGTTCATATTGAAATGAATCGAGATTGATAAGCTAAGGAGTTGGTCAATGATACTCGAACATGTGCTTGTTTTGAGTTCCTATTTGTTTTCTATCGGTATCTATGGATTGATTACGAGCCGAAATATGGTTAGAGCCCTTATATGTCTTGAACTTATACTAAATGCAGTTAATATAAATTTCATAACATTTTCCGATTTTTTTGATAGTCGCCAGTTGAAAGGAGACATTTTTTCAATTTTTGTTATAGCCATTGCAGCCGCTGAAGCAGCTATTGGACCTGCTATTGTTTCGTCAATTTATCGTAACAGAAAATCAACTCGTATCAATCAATCAAATTTGTTGAATAAGTAATATTAATTATATAAATTTGAATATTTATCAATTCGAATTAAAAGGTATCATACGTAAGATATAATCATCTTTCCGAAAATGTAAAAAATCAAAGTATCTTGGCACTCTCTCAGAGACGAATTCAGAAGTAGATTGATTAGAAAAATTCTGGTAAATCATTGATTCATCTGGTGTTTAAATATATAAATCATTTATAAGTTTACTAGATCGAAAATTTATGTCGAAAAAAAATTTTAGATCCAATGTCACATTCAGTAAAGATTTACGATACATGTATAGGGTGTACTCAATGTGTCCGAGCCTGCCCCACAGATGTATTAGAAATGATACCTTGGGACGGATGTAAAGCTAAGCAAATTGCTTCTGCTCCAAGAACAGAGGATTGTGTTGGTTGTAAGAGATGTGAATCCGCATGCCCAACGGATTTCTTGAGTGTTCGAGTTTATTTATGGCATGAAACAACTCGTAGCATGGGTCTAGCTTATTGATACGTTCCGGAAAACTTCACTTAAATCCATTTGATTTTTTTTACTGATAAAGCCCGTACTCGAAACTAATCAAAATATATTCTTTTATTTTCGAGCACGGGCTTTTCTGGTCCAAGTGTATCTTGTTTTTACCACGAATTTTTTTCCTTGGTTAACAATAATTGTAGTTTTGCCGATATTCGCGGGTTCTTTAATTTTCTTTCTCCCTCATAGAGGAAATAAGATCTTTAGGTGGTATACTTTATGTATATGTTTTTTAGAACTTCTTCTAACGACCTATGTGTTTTGTTATCATTTCCAATTGAATGACCCATTAATTCAATTGGCGGAGGATTATAACTGGATCAATTTTTTTAATTTTCATTGGAGATTAGGAATAGATGGACTTTCTATAGGACCTATTTTACTAACGGGATTTATCACTACTTTAGCTACTTTAGCGGCCTGGCCAGTTACTCGGGATTCACGATTATTTCATTTCCTTATGTTAGCAATGTACAGTGGTCAAATAGGATCATTTTCTTCTCGCGATCTTTTACTTTTTTTCATCATGTGGGAATTCGAATTAATTCCTGTTTATTTACTTCTATCCATGTGGGGAGGAAAGAAACGTCTATATTCAGCTACAAAGTTTATTTTGTACACTGCAGGAGGTTCCGTTTTTCTCTTAATGGGGGTTCTTGGTATTAGTTTATATGGTTTTAATGAACCAATATTTTATTTTGAAACATCAGCTAATCAATCGTATCCTCTGGCATTGGAAATACTATTCTATATTGGATTTCTTATCGCTTTTGCTGTCAAATTACCCATTATACCCTTACATACATGGTTACCAGATACTCATGGCGAAGCACATTACAGTACTTGTATGCTTCTAGCTGGAATCTTATTAAAAATGGGAGCATATGGATTGGTGCGGATAAATATGGAATTATTATCTCACGCCCATTATATCTTTTCTCCCTGGTTGGTGATAGTAGGTACAATACAAATAATCTATGCAGCTTCAACATCTCCTGGTCAGCGGAATTTAAAAAAAAGAATAGCCTATTCTTCCGTATCTCATATGGGTTTCATAATTATCGGAATCGGTTCAATAACTGATACGGGACTCAATGGAGCCCTTTTACAAATAATATCTCATGGTTTTATTGGTGCTGCGCTTTTTTTCTTGGCAGGAACAAGTTATGATAGACTACGTCTTGTTTATCTTGACGAAATGGGTGGAATAGCTATTTCAATGCCAAAAATTTTCACGATGTTCAGTAGCTTCTCGATGGCCTCCCTTGCATTACCGAGTATGAGTGGTTTTGTTGCAGAATTAATAGTCTTTTTTGGAATAATTACCAGCCAAAAATTTTTTTTAATGCCAAAAATTTTAATTACTTTTATAATGGCAATTGGAATGATATTAACTCCCATTTATTCATTATCTATGTTACGCCAAATGTTCTATGGGTACAAACTATTTAATGTCCCCAATTCTTATTTTTTTGATTCTGGACCGCGAGAGTTATTTGTTTTGATCTCCATCTTTCTCCCTGTAATAGGTATTGGTATTTACCCAGATTTTGTTCTT